CCTCTGAGAACCGTATATGAGAATTTCATCTCGTACGGCTCAAGCCGAAACACACAAATACTGATTTCAACGGATATGTAATAGAAAGTTCAAAACTTCTTAGTCACTTGATTCGATTTGCCCCAAAGATACGAAGTAACAAAAATCCGGAATCTCTTCTTTGTGATGATAATGCCAAAAATATCAAGTTGGCTCATCTGTCTTTCTTTATGTTGATCGTTACAGGCCTCTTGAATCTTCTCTTCCCTATATTTTTATTTGTTATTTGATTTGTTGTTTTTTTGTGCGTAATGCAAATTAACAATAGTTTTGCTATTGATAGGAATTCCCTTGTTGAGACCCTATGAATCAATTGAAACCTCAGATTCATACTAGAACCACGATGATTTAATCAAGCAAAGACTCAAGCTAAACTCAAAGGTTTTCTGAGTAAGAACCGTTTGATGATCACTTATTCAATAGAATGGATGTAATGACTCAACAAAATCTAGAGAAACATTTGTCCTTTGTTCAAACTGAAAGAAGAAAAAAAAAATAGTTTGATTTAGGAAATACCTATTTGAATTTTTTTTGAGCCCGGTTGCGAGGTCTGAATAGTAAATAGTAGGTATGAATCATAGTTCAAATATTTCTTTTCTTGATCTATTCTATATATTCCGTGCTCCAGATACTAGAATAAATATCCGACGAGGTAGAATCATCTTGATAGAGATGACAGGCCCATTTTCTGTATTATCAATAGGATCAATTATAACAAGTCACACACTCATATTCCGGAAATACCGAAACAAATAAATCCCACGGTCGAACTACCAAAATGGTCTAGAAATCTGAGTCTGTCTTAAGTAAAGTCATTTTTTTGATTGAAAAACTAGGACTTTCTAGTTCTTATGAACCTAACTCATTGAAATTCCATCCAGTAAAACGGAAGAATTATAAATTTCCAAAATAATAGATAGGAATATCGCAAATAGAGCCATTGCGACCCCCATAAGTGGTGTAGTCCCCCAGCCCGGTGCTACTTTACCATATTCCGAATTCAATGGTTTCAATAAATTCCCTACAGTAGTTCGTCTTGGCCCAGATCTAGAACTACCCTCAATGGTTTGTGTAGCCATAAAATACTATTCATTGGTTGAGATCTGTTGACTTTGTATAACATTCCGTTGTAGTTGTAAATAAACGATCTTATCGTAGATCCATTGTGATCTTGAAATTATCTAAAAATGGAAACAGCAACCCTAGTCGCCATCTCCATATCTGGTTTACTTGTAAGCTTTACTGGGTACGCCTTATATACCGCTTTTGGGCAACCCTCTCAACAACTAAGAGATCCATTCGAAGAACACGGGGACTAGTTGAAGTAATGAGTCTCCCAATATGGGAGGCTCATTACTTCAATTAAGATAATGAAAAATTATTTCATTTTTTTAGTTTTAGTCGGAACCTTAGGCGGTTCTCGAAAAAAGATAGCGAAAAAAATTATCCCTAAAGTCGAGACTAAAAGGAATGTATAAACCAATGCTTCCATAGATTCGATCGTGGTTTACAATTACAATTATAGCTTCCACACCTATTCATTTGGGATTATTTACCATATAAAGAAAAGGAAAGAGTCAAAGAATAAATGATGATTCAAATCAAGATTTCTCCGGTACCTTATGTCAAATCAAAAAAAAAAAAAAAAATAGAGGCGAAAGATACCAGAGCAATGTTGTATCAGACTACTTGTCTCCTTGTAGTTGGATCCCCAAGTTTTTGAAATGCTCCAAATTCCACTTGAGCATCCAAATCTGGATCAATACCAGCAAAAACATCTCTGAACAAGGTTCTAGCACCATGCCAAATGTGTCCAAAAAAGAAGATCAAAGCAAACGTAGCATGCCCAAAAGTGAACCAACCCCTTGGACTGCTACGAAAAACACCATCGGATTTCAAAGTAGCCCGATCTAATTCAAAAATTTCACCTAATTGGGCACGTCTAGCGTATTTTTTTACGGTAGCAGGATCACCATAACTAACTCCATTGAGTTCGCCACCATAGAACTCGACAGTTACACCTACTTGTTCAACACTATACTTTGATTCTGCCCTTCTAAAAGGAACATCGGCTCTCACAATTCCGTCTCCATCTACCAAAACTACCGGAAATGTTTCAAAAAAAGTAGGCATACGACGTACAAAAAGCTCGCGCCCTTCTTTATCTCTAAAGACGGGGTGTCCTAACCATCCAACAGCTATTCCATCCCCGTTGTCCATTGAGCCTGCTCTGAATAATCCCCCTTTTGCCGGATTATTACCAATGTAATCATAAAAAGCTAATTTTTCGGGAATTTTAGACCAAGCTTCCGATAAACTCAGATTTTCGGCTAGTCCGGCACTAACTCTTCGATATATTTCTTGTTGAAAGTATCCCTGATCCCACTGATAACGAGTAGGACCAAATAATTCGATTGGGGTAGTTGCTGAACCATACCACATAGTTCCAGCAACAACGAAA